GTAGAGAATTGAGAATTTTCATGTCTTTCAATTCTCGTACTCGTAATTGGAAAGTTACGGAAGGAGATCCATCATTTTGCAATGAAAACAACATAAAAAACTCTGAACAATTTCGAAATAAGGCCAAGCGTCTTAATACATATGCAAAAAAATTCATTATTGGCCCACCATTGATTAGAAGATTTAGCTTGTATGAATCGCTATTGGTTTGATACGAATAATGGCAGTCGTTTCAGTATGTTAAGGATACAGATGTATCCACAATTCATTTAGAGTTACTTAATAGCCTATTTCTTATACCATATCTCTATCCCGTGAAATTCTCGAGCCGAAAGATGGATGCATATGCTGTGTTTCATTTTGCTAAACGATATCAATTAAATGGTGTATCAATTCCATAAATTGGATATAGCAATAAATAAATCAGCAAAATTCTTTTATTTTAGATAGAAGAAACATTTCTTCTATCTAAAATAAAAGAATGTACCCTTCTATCCAAATCCAATTTGCATCGATAAAATAAATCCAAATTCCAGTAGTAGATGAATAATTGCAAATTTTTGTGTGTACGAGATTAGAATAACTTCAAAATAACTGACATAATTTTGTATTTTTCCTGATCAGAAAAATACAAGAAAAAGAAAGGAGGTAGAAAAATTTTTGGATTTATGGTTAAAGAAGAAAAAGAAGAAAACAGGGGTTCTGTTGAATTTCAAGTATTCAGTTTCACCAATAAGATACGGAGACTTGCTTCACATTTGGAATTACACAAAAAAGATTTTTCATCGGAAAGAGGTCTACGAAGACTTTTGGGAAAACGTCAACGTTTGCTAGCTTATTTGGCAAAGAAAAATAGAGTACGTTATAAGAAATTAATCAGTCAGTTGGATATTAGGGAGAAGTAATTTAATCGTTCGAATTTTTTTCTTATTTTATTAGTAGTCTTATAGTAGTCTTAGATTTTTCATTTTGATGAGCCTCGTTTTGAGGAATTCATGGAATAATCCATTTTCATGGAATAATGAATTAAGGAAGAAAGGATATGAGTCTACCGCTTACAAGAAAAGATCTCATGATAGTCAATATGGGCCCTCACCACCCATCAATGCATGGTGTTCTTCGACTGATCGTTACTCTCGATGGTGAAGATGTTATTGATTGTGAACCCATATTAGGGTATTTACACAGAGGAATGGAAAAAATCGCGGAAAACCGAACTATTATACAATGAGGGAGATAGAACTCAGAGAGAGAGATGATAGAAAAGGGAGAGAGATGGTAGAAGGAGATAGGAAGTGGAATAAGGGGTTCTTTAGGCAGGAGACAAGGGAATTCCTTAAGTTAAGAAAGAAAAAAGAATAAGAACACGGATACATAACATAAAAAAAAGAATAAATAAGACGATATTCGCCCTCCCCCTACATATTTAATTTCTTCTCCTATACAAAAACCAGCAAGACCTACCCCATTGGTAATTCCATCAATGACACCCTTATCGAAAAACTGCGTTAGTTCGGTTAATCCTCTTATACCCAGGATAAAGACCCTAGTATAGAAAATATCTATATAACCACGATTATATGACCAACTGTATATCTTTTTTTTGACTTGATCCAAAAAATACTTTTTCGGACTCTCTTTTACAAGGGAATTTATTAAATATAAATTCTGAAAAAAGGAATAAGCGGATCCATAGAAGATATATGCTATGAATAGACCAAACATAGCTAGACTTACAGAAGAAATTGCATTAGTGATAAATTCATATGAATTCATGGAAGAATTAGAACTTTCCTGGAAAAAGCTTATTGAGGGAGTTAACCACTTTGATAATATGGTTAACTCCGCTATTCCATTATCCATTACTCCATTATCAAAAAGGATTCCTATGGATCCAATGAACAAAGTAAAAAGCAGTAATATAAAAAGAGGGAATAGCATAGTATTTCCCGTTTCATGAGGATAGACAAAAGTGTTTTTAACCCCAAAGGAAGTACTAAAGGACCCTATCCTATTTCTTGTATTACCATGAATTTTGGATATATTTTGTGAAAAAAAAGAAACTCCACTCTTTGTTGTTGATAAAATGAAATCTCTATTCACTCCTTTGGGTATCCTTTTTCCCCATAAGGATATTGAATACAACGAACCCTCTTTAGTGCTACTGTAATTTTGAAAATGAACACGCAGGTACCCATCAAAAGTAAGTAAATATATCCGAAACATATAAAACGCAGTTAATCCTGCAGTAAAAGAGGCTATTATTCCAAAAAAGGGTGAATACAACCAACTATTACTAAGGATTTCATCTTTGGACCAGAAGCAAGCAAGAGGTGGAATACCACAAAGAGAAAGCGTACCCCATAAAAAAGTAGTTCTTGTAATTGGAACGTATTTTCTTAAACCACCCATAAGAACCATATTCTGACTTTTATCTGGTGAATATCCAACAAGAGGTTCCATTGAATGAATAACGGATCCGGATCCCAAGAACAATAAAGCTTTCGAATAAGCATGAGTGATCAAATGGAATAAAGCAGCTTGAGAAGAACCTATACCCAGAGCTAACATCATATAACCCAATTGAGACATTGTAGAATAGGCTAAGCTTTTTTTAATATCTCTCTGAGCAAGAGCTAAAGTAGCTCCTAAGAAGAGTGTTATTGTACCTACTAAAGAAATGAAACTCATTATTAAAGGTAGGGATATGAAAAGAGGAAGAAGTCGAGCTAGAAGAAAAATCCCTGCAGCAACCATAGTTGCTGCGTGTATAAGAGCCGAAATGGGAGTGGGTCCTTCCATAGCATCGGGTAACCATACGTGAAGAGGGAATTGTGCGGATTTCGCAACTGCACCAAGGAATAATAAAAAAGCACACAAAGTAGTAAGTAAGGAATTAATCCCATTTTTAGGAATCCAGTTATTAGCTATTTTGAACAAATCCCGAAACTCTAAACTACCTGTTATCCAAAAAAAACCTAAAATTCCTAATAACAGACCAAAATCCCCTACACGATTAGTTACAAAAGCTTTTTGACAAGCACTCGCTGCAATTGGCCGTGTAAACCAAAAGCCTATCAATAAATAGGAACACATTCCCACAAGTTCCCAAAAAAAATAAATTTGTATCAAATTGGAACTAGTAACCAATCCCAACATGGAAGTATTGAAAAAACTTATATAAACAAAAAATCTCAAATATCCTTCATCGTGAGACATATAATCGTCACTATAAATAAGAACGAGGATTCCTACAGTAGTAATTAGTATTAACATAATAGAAGTAAGCGGGTCGATCAAGTATCCAAATTCTAAGGAAAAATCATTATTGACGGTCCAAGACCATAGATATTGATAGATAGAACTTCCATTTATTTGTTGAATAGATAGGTGAACTGAGAATACCATAGCTATACTTAAGAGTAAAACACTAGGAAAAGCCCATATGCGACGAAGATTTTTTGTTGCTGTCGGAATAAGAATAAGTCCAAACCCCATTGACATAATAACTGGAAGTGGTAGAAGAGGGATTACCCATGCATATTGATATGTATGTTCCATAAGAAAAGAAATTGAAATTTTTACTTCAATTTTTCTATAAAATAAAATTGTTTCCGATTCACCAAACCAATTCTTATCTCTTTCTGAAGGAATAAAAAAAAAAAAAAAAGAATAAGACAAAATACTGGAATTCTTAATTTTTCAAAATTTCTCTCATTGAAATAATCAAAAATTAAGAATGGGTTTACTTGGTTAAATTCAAAAAGTTAATCAAATAACTTTGTTACCTAGTTATTATCTAAAGAAGGATATTTATTAAAATATAAAAAAGGATTGAATCATTTTACTTTCTATTCATTTTTTTATTCATTTTTGTATTTCTTTCTATTAAAATGAAGATGAAGCAACTCTCATGTTTCTTAACTGATTGATGGAATTCCAATGAAAACCTATGTTTATAGGAAATTATCGAATATTCCTTACTTCATATAGAACTTAAATCCTAATGACTAGAATTACCTAAGTTTTAGAATGTCTTGTTTAAGAGACTAACTATTTTTTTTGTTTTGATTGGAATTCAATTATGGAATACCATTCTGAACTTAATTAACTATTTGAATTTTCTCTTCCTTTTATCCCCCCATCTTATATGGGGGATAGACCCCCGTACCATATATCTATATATGGAGTATACTTGATATATAAATTGATTTAAATAGAAAACCTTTGTATATATTCTATATTATTAAAACAAAATCCAAAATATATATGAAAAATATGCTAAATGCAAAATATGCTAAAAAATTCTTGTCTTATCCGCATTAGAGAAAATGAAGTAAAAAAGAATTCAGAATTTCAGTTCAGTATCTAAGTATAAATACTAAGAAAAAGCAGAAAGAAGGATTGATTTGCGGCAATAGATGTCTTTCACATACAACTAGAAAAAAGTAATCTCCTTTTTAAATGGCAGTTCCAAAAAAACGTACTTCGATGTCAAAAAAGCGTATTCGTAAAAATTTTTGGAAGAAAAAGACTTATTTTTCCATAGTACAATCTTATTCTTTAGCAAAATCAAGATCATTTTCCAGCGGCAGCGAGCATACAAAACCAAAGGGTTTTTCTGGGCAACAAACAAACAAATAATCTGGTTTTGGAATAATTTGAATTGACCTATCCAAAAGAAATTCCAATCAACGAACTTTTCATAATAGAATCCTCATATTCTATTATGAAAAGTAGAGTATTCTTGCAATAGGACTTACAACTTCTACCTATCTTATCCAAAATCCACAAATAAATGGGTTTAGGCTTGGTAAATCGTATTAATAAGAGAATAAAGGCTTTCATTCTAGAAATTTTGCTAAAATCCAAAATTCTTTGTATTTAATGATGAAATTCTGGAAATTCTAATGGATAGATAGAAAAAGTTTTTTGGATTTTGTCCATTGCATTGAAAGATTTGAAAAAATTTCAATGAAAAACTAATTAGAAAAAAATTAGTTCTATATTGCAACTGAGAAAAAACAGTTCCAACTCTTTCAAGCTTTGTTTCTATTGAGCAAAGCAAGAGTTTTTTGTTAAAAAAATCCGCAACGATACTACCAAATGAAGTCCATTTTAATGAAGATTCTAATGTTCCTAAATTCTATGGACTCTCCCAATCTCGACGATTTGCCAGAAAATAACTATTATTCTTTTAAGTTCCCTATTATTTCAAGTTAGCCGCCATGGTGAAATTGGTAGACACGCTGTTCTTAGGAAGCAGTGCTCAAGCATCTCGGTTCGAGTCCGAGTGGCGGCATTCTCGAAAAAGAATACAATAGATTAGAAAATGGATTCAATTCGAAATTTCCAATTTTGTAATGGGACCTTCTCCTTATGCTATTTGCAACTTTAGAACATATACTAACTCATATCTCTTTCTCAACCATTTCAATTGTGATTACGATTCATTTGATAACCTTATTAGTTCGTGAACTTGGGGGATTACATGATTCGTCAGAAAAAGGAATGATAGCAACTTTTTTATCTATAACAGGATTCTTAGTTTCTCGTTGGGCTTCTTCGGGACATTTTCCATTAAGTAATTTATATGAGTCATTGATCTTCCTTTCATGGGCTCTGTATATTCTTCATACGATTCCTAAGATACAGAACTCTAAAAATGATTTAAGCACAATAACTACGCCAAGTACTATTTTAACGCAAGGCTTTGCCACGTCGGGTCTTTTAACTGAAATGCATCAATCCACAATACTAGTACCTGCTCTACAATCTCAGTGGTTAATGATGCATGTCAGTATGATGTTACTAAGCTATGCAACTCTTTTGTGCGGATCCTTATTATCCGCCGCTCTTCTAATCATTAAATTTCGAAAGAATTTAGATTTCTTTTCTAAAAATAAAAAAAATGTTTTACTTAAAACATTTTTCTTTAATGAGTTTAGTGAGATTGAATATTTCTATGCAAAAAGAAGTGCTTTAAAAAACACCTCTTTTCCTTCATTTTCAAATTATTACAAATATCAATTAACTGAGCGTTTGGATTCTTGGAGTTATCGTGTCATTAGCCTAGGGTTTACCCTTTTAACCATAGGTATTCTTTGTGGAGCAGTATGGGCTAATGAGGCGTGGGGATCCTATTGGAATTGGGATCCTAAGGAAACTTGGGCATTTATTACTTGGACCATATTCGCAATTTATTTACATAGTAGAACAAATCCAAATTGGAAGGGTACGAATTCCGCACTTGTAGCTTCAATAGGATTTCTTATAATTTGGATCTGCTATTTTGGTATCAATCTATTAGGAATAGGTTTACATAGTTATGGTTCATTTACATTACCATCTAAATGATTACATAACATAAAACCTTCATGAAATGAAAGTTTTTCCGTTTTTGTTTGATTTGAGAACCCCTTGAACGCCTTCTCAAAGGGTTCTCAAAAATTCGAGATATATCTAATTAGACTTAGACTTTTTTACTTTTTTCTGAATTATTTGGTTTTTCTACTATAGAATATAGAGTATAGAGCGGACTAGTAAAAAAATAAAAAAAAAAATCCTATTTAGTATAATAATTGGATAAGAGAGCCTCTACCCTGTCAACGGATAGCGAGAGAACAAAATCTGGATAAATACCAATTCCTATTACTGGTAAAAAGATACAGATTAAAAGAAAGAGTTCTCGCGGTCCAGAATCCACAAAATTTGCGTTTGGAACATGAAATAGCTTGTATCCATAGAACATCTGGCGTAACATAGATAATAAATAAATAGGAGTTAATATCATTCCAATTGCCATTACAAAAGTAATTAGCATTTTTGGCATTAACAGAAATTTTGGACTAGTAATTAGTCCAAAAAATACTACTAATTCTGCAACAAAACCGCTCATTCCTGGTAAGGCAAGAGAAGCCATTGAAAAGCTACTAAACATGGTAAAAATTTTCGGCATTGGGATAGATATCCCCCCCAGTTCTTCGAGATAAACAAGACGCATTCTATCACAAGCCGTTCCCGCCAAGAAAAAAAGTGTAGCACCAATAAATCCATGGGATAGTATTTGCAAAATAGCTCCATTGAGTCCAATGTTGGTTATGGAACCAATTCCTATAATTATGAAACCCATGTGAGATACGGAGGAATAGGCTATTCTTTTTTTGAAATTTCGTTGACCAAGAGAAGTTGAAGCTGCATAGATTATTTGCATCGCTCCTATTATTACCAACCAGGGGGAAAATAGATAATGAGCATGAGGTAACAATTCCATATTGATCCGAATCAATCCGTATGCCCCCATCTTTAATAGGATTCCCGCTAAAAGCATACATGTACTGTAATGCGCTTCCCCATGGGTATCTGGTAACCACGTATGTAGGGGTATAATCGGCAATTTGACAGCATAAGCAATAAGGAAGCCCAAATAAAAAAGTATTTCCAATGTTGCAGGGTATGATCGATTAATTAATCTTTCCAAATCTAATCTTGGTTCGTTGGAACCATATAAGCCCATACCTAGAACTCCGATTAAGAAAAAAATGGAACCGCCTGCAGTATACAAAATAAACTTTGTAGCTGAATACAGACGCCTCTTTCCCCCCCACATGGATAAAAGTAAGTAAACAGGAATTAATTCTAACTCCCACATGATAAAAAAAAGTAAAAGGTCTCGCGAAGAAAATAATCCTATTTGACCACTATACATTGCTAGCATCAGGAAATAGAATAATCGCGAATTCTGGGTAACCGGCCAAGCTGCTAAAGTAGCTAAAGTAGTGATAAATCCTGTCAATAAAATAGATCCTAATGAAAGTCCATCGATTCCCAATCTCCAGTGGAAATCAAAGACATCTATCCATTTAGAATCCTCCTTTAATTGGATTAAGGGATCCTCCAATTGGAAATGATAACAGAATGCATAAGTCATTAGAAGGAATTCTAATAAACAAATAGATATAGTATACCACCTAACGATTTTGTTTCCCCTATGAGGTAAAAAGAAAATTAATGAACCTGCAAATATCGGCAAAACAACAAGTATTGTTAACCAAGGAAAATAAATCATGATAAAGTGATAAAGACAAGATACGTTTTGACCAGAAAAGCCCGTGCTCGCTTATTTCGAGCACAGGCTTCTTCGGTAAAGAGGAATCAGACGATTCAAGTGGAGTTTTTTGTAACGTATCAATAAGATAGAGCCATGCTGCGGGTTGTTTCAGGCCCTAAATAAACGCGGACACTTAAAAAATCTGTTGGGCAGGCAGATTCGCATCTCTTACAACCCACACAATCTTCGGTTCTCGGCGCAGAAGCAATTTGCTTGGCTTTACACCCATCCCAGGGTATCATTTCTAATACATCTGTTGGACAAGCTCGTACACATTGAGTGCATCCTATACATGTATCATAAATTTTTACGGAATGTGACATTGGATCTATAAATTTTCCTTTTCAACATAAAAATTTTCGATCTGGTAAAAATGCAATTAGTACTATATGAGTCATATGTATTGTAGGCACCAGACGAAGCAATGGTTTATCCAAACTTCAACAAAAAAATAATGCAATATATTTCTTAATCCGTTTGTGAGAAAGCGTGAAAAGAGCCAAGAGACTTGAATTTTTGGCTTCAACAATCATAATTATGCGAATTGTACATACGAATTCGAACTAGCCAATAAATTGACTATCGTCTTTTCAATATAAATTATTGCAATATTCAAATTGCAATATCAATGAATTGCAAAAATTCAATAAGTAAAAAAGAATACTATACAATAACCTACTCAAAAAATAGATATTCTAAAATAATAAGAAAATAGTATTCGATTTCTATTCATCTTAATATTTGAATTTTATATTATCATTATATGTGCGTCTTTGTTTATTTGTTTAGAGGATTCTATGTCTAATTATTCAAAAGTCTAATTATTCAAAAAATTAGATTGATTGATACGAGTTGATTTCCTGTTACGATGGATGGAAGAAAGAATGGATAGTCCAATAGCTGCTTCAGCAGCCGCAAGGGCTATAACAAAAATTGCGAAAATGTCTCCTTTTAATTGGCGACTATCAAATAGATCAGAAAATGTTACGAGATTTAGATTAATTGAATTCAGTATAAGTTCAAGACATATTAGAGCTCTAACCATGTTTCGGCTTGTGATCAATCCATAGATACCAATTGAAAATAAATAGACACTCAAAAAAAGTACATGCTCAAACATCATTAACTAACTCCTTATCAATCTCGATTCATTTCAATATGAGGACAAGAATTGAACCGATTCAATTAATTAGAATAGAACAATTACACAACAAAAGAGAAAAGAAGGTATTTGTTGGCAGTAGATGGGTTTTACTAAATCAAAATTGTGATTCTTTAGTTATTTATTTTAGTTACTTATTTTAGATTTGAAATTCTAAGAATTTTGACTCATTCTAAGTATTTCTTATTGCCGAGCCATAGTAATTGCACCTATTAAAGAAACTAGAAGAATTATGGAAATGAGTTCAAACGGAAGATAAAAATCAGTTGCTAAATGAATCCCAATTTGTTGAACGTTATTTATGAGACCCTGTTCTACTATTTGGTTTGATCTTGTAGTCCAAAGAATTCCATACCATGACGTATCTGGGATAGTAGTCATTAGTGAAAAAAGAATGGTTATACAAACGAGTGAAGTGAACCTATCTCCAATAGTCCAATAATTCTTATTTTTAGACCATTCTGAGCCATCTATGAACATTACGGCAAATATGATCAAGACATTTATGGCTCCCACATAAATAAGAAGTTGTGCGACAGCTACAAAGTAGGAATTCAATAAAATATAGAATAAGGATATACAAACAAGAACTAATCCCAGCGAAAAGGCAGAATAAATTGGGTTGGTAAGTAATACTACTCCTATGCCCCCTAGTAGAAGAATAAATTCCCAAAATAGCACAAGAATCTCATGTATTGGTCCAGGTAAATCCATTATGGATAAGAAGAAATTAATAGTATAAAATTTTTCATGAACTGACTAAAACTAAAAGATTCAAGGAAGGAAAAAGGGATTAGGATATTTTTTTGTATATAAGTTGTATAGTTAGAAATCACATCACGAAAATCTACTCTCATTTTAAATCAGGAATAATTTGCAATAAGCAGTAGTTATTCGTTTTTCTTTATAGTTAGTAAAGAACTATTGGATTTTTCTTTTTTGTTAGAAAAATCCTAGTAATTACTAATCGTTCTTGAATTCAAAGATTTTTCTTCGTCTATTTTACTTTGAGTCGAATTCCTAATTGTTTGAATTGTGAAATCTCCCATTATGGAGATTGGTAACCGACTCAAAGCAATTTGATTGTAATTCAATTCATGACGATCATAAGTAGAAAGTTCATATTCTTCAGTCATTGATAAACAGCTTGTCGGACAGTACTCAACACAATTACCACAAAATATACAAACTCCAAAATCAATACTATAATTAAGCAATTGTTTCTTTTTAATATCTTTTTCAAATCTCCAATCCACAAGGGGTAGATCTATCGGGCATACGCGAACACATACTTCACAAGCAATACATTTATCAAATTCAAAGTGGATTCGCCCCCGGAAACGCTCCGATGTAATTGATTTTTCATAAGGGTAGTGAATCGTTATAGGTAAACGATTTGTGTGGGATAAGGTAATTATGAAACTTTGACCAATGTACCTTGCAGCGCGTATTGTTTGTTGACCATAACTCATGAACTCAGTTACCATAGGGAACATATTATAAATATCTATGAAAAAGTTATGTTTCTTTCTCTTGTTTGAGAGAATTTTTGTGTTGAAAATATTCTTACTATTATTGTATTATCTTATTTATAGTGAAACAAGTTGGGAAGAAGTTGTTAATAAGAGATTGCCCAGGGAAATAGGTAAAAGAAATTTCCATCCAAGATTTAATAACTGATCCATTCTCATCCTGGGTAAAGTCCATCTTATTGTGATAGAAATGAAGAGAAATAAATAAGCTTTAGTTAATGTAATAAAGATACCCATTGTCATTTCCAAAATTCCAACCATTTTATTCATTTGGAAAAATCCAAAAAAGGATATATAGGGAAGAGAGAAATTCCACCCGCCTAAGTAGAGAACTGTTACAAATAAAGAGGAAACTAATAAATTTAGGTAAGAAACAAGATAAAATAAACCATATTTGATACCGGAATATTCGGTTTGATAACCTGCTACTAATTCTTCCTCTGCTTCTGGTAAATCAAAAGGTAATCTTTCACATTCTGCCAAAGAAGAAATTAGAAAAACCAGAAAACCTATAGGCTGACGCCAAAGATTCCATCCAAAAAAACCATATTTTGACTGTGCTTCAACTATATCAACTGTACTTGAACTGTTAGATAATCATAGTCGATGATAACATCACAGTTCCCACCGCTATTCCAAAACCGTACATGAAACCTTAGCTTCATACGGCTTCTCTATGATCAGAAAAAAGGAAAGGGTTGTTTCATTTCGGTATTATCCCCCTGGGCATAGATAGAATTAGGTAAGATAAAATCGATTGGAAAGTCCTAAATTAGACCAAAGGAATTCCGTCTGCTAGAATAAGAAAAAGCGCTTCCGAATTGATCTCGTCCTTTATAATATAATGAGAATTTTTCTTTGTTCAGCAATAACTTAATCTTGGAATAAAACACTCGTTATAGCAATTAATAAATGAAAAGAATTGGGCATTAGTTCATGAGGAATTCTGTATGAATATGAATAGAGGAAGGAAAGAATAAATAAAGATCTTTTTTTTGTATTGCATTCCATATCTTTTGTCCTATTCTTCTTTCCCCCGGGAGGGGTACTTAAAAAGAAAAAAGGAATAAAAGGTTAATTCGTTCTTGATAGCCATTTCCTTAACAAGTGAATGGGAACATACTCTGGATCGGAATCCGAAGAAAGTACTACTTGATCATTTCCACCAATTTCAAGTCCTTATTATGATTCCTTTTATGAGGAAAAATCTCTAATGCCTTAGATTTCCTCATTACTAATCCTTTATGTACTTTAGTGTTCCTAACCCCTCACTAACTTTTGATGGATTCCTCTTATGATTATAAGTTATAGTAATAACTAGGAATATTCTAGTAATGGAATTCCATATCGCGAATCCTTTATTCTTGCCCGCTTCAAGATATGATGACTAATCAAAAAATCTCAACCTTGGGGTAAAGAGTTTACACTGCTTATGTTTACTTCAACTTTTTTCTTGTACGTAGGAAATGAGATTTTTTCTTTTTACTACAAATTAATAAGCTGTTTTGTTTCACTCATATAGCTATCTAGTTTAACTTACCAACCCGAATATAGAATAAGAAAAGGAAGATAAATATTCAATGGATTTTAGAGGAAAAAGATCCTATTTTAACGAATCACACGTAGAGATATTGCTAGCACACAAAAAGTTAATGGTATTTCATAACTAATAGATTGAGCAGCAGCTCGTAGACCGCCTAAAAAAGAATATTTATTATTTGAGCTATATCCTGCCATAAGAAGACCAATAGGAGCAATACTTGAAATGGCAATCCATAAAAAAACACCAATACTAAGATCGGCTAAAACAAAACGATATCCTAAAGGGATAACTAAAAAACTTAATAAAATTGATATGACTGCTATGGAAGGTCCAATGCTAAATAAAGGAATATCTCCTCGGGATGGCAGGATATCTTCCTTAAAAAGTAGCTTAGTTCCATCGGCTATAGCTTGAAGCAGTCCCAGGGGGCCAGCATATTCAGGACCAATACGTTGTTGTATCGATGCGGATATTTCTCTTTCTAACCACACAATTACCAGTACTTCTATTGTGATTCCCAGTAGGAGGGTCAAAATAGGTAGAATCCATATCAGTCCATAGACTTCTTTTAATAATTCCGATTTCGAAAAAGAATTGATAGTTTCTACCTCTACCCTATCTATTATCATTTCAACGATCAACTTCCCCCATAATGATATCTATACTACCTAATATCGTCATGATATCAGCCAATTTCATTTTTTTAACTAGTTGAGAAAGAATTTGCAAATTAATAAAACCAGGTGGACGAATTTTCCATCTCCAGGGGAAAAGACTATCATCTCCTACCAGATAAATTCCTAATTCACCTTTTGGAGCTTCCACTCTTACATAAAGCTCTTGCTTTGACAATTCAAAATTGGGCGAAGGTTTTTTACCAAGAAATCGATATTCAAAATCATTCCATTCGGAATTCTTTGCTTTCTTAAAGCGTCGGACTTCTAAATTCTCATAAGGACCCCCAGGAATTTTCTCTACAGCCTGTTGAATAATTTTGATGGATTCCCTCATTTCACCCATTCGTACTAAATAGCGAGCTAATGAATCTCCTTCTTTTTGCCATTGGATTTTCCAATCAAATTGGTTGTAAGACTCGTAAGGATCAACTTTACGAAGATCCCATTCTATTCCAGAAGCTCGTAACATCGGTCCCGATAAGCCCCAATTTACTGCCTCTTCTCCGCTAATAAAACCGACTCCTTCAACTCGTTCTAAAAAAATGGGATTCTGTGTAATAAGTTGTTGATATTCAACAACTCCTCGTAAAAAATAATCACAGAAATCTAAACATTTATCGATCCATCCATAAGGTAGATCGGCGGCTACTCCTCCGATGCGAAAGTAATTATGCATCATTCGCATACCTGTAGCAGCTTCAAATAAATCGTATATCAATTCTCTCTCTCTAAAAGTATAGAAAAAAGGAGTCTGTGCGCCGAGATCCGCCATAAAAGGTCCAAGCCATAACAAGTGAGAAGCTATACGGCTCAACTCTAACATAATTACCCTAATATAGCTGGCTCTTTGGGGTATTTGAATATTCTCCAAGAATTCTGGTGCATTTACCGTTATTGCTTCTGTAAACATAGTAGCTAAATAATCCCACCGTGTTACATAAGGTAAGTATTGTATAATAGTTCGGTTTTCCGCGATTTTTTCCATTCCTCTGTGTAAATACCCTAATATGGGTTCACAATCAATAACATCTTCACCATCGAGAGTAACGATCAGTCGAAGAACACCATGCATTGATGGGTGGTGAGGGCCCATATTGACTATCATGAGATCTTTTCTTGTAAGCGGTAGACTCATATCCTTTCTTCCTTAATTCATTATTCCATGAAAATGGATTATTCCATGAATTCCTCAAAACGAGGCTCATCAAAATGAAAAATCTAAGACTACTATAAGACTACTAATAAAATAAGAAAAAAATTCGAACGATTAAATTACTTCTCCCTAATATCCAACTGACTGATTAATTTCTTATAACGTACTCTATTTTTCTTTGCCAAATAAGCTAGCAAACGTTGACGTTTTCCCAAAAGTCTTCGTAGACCTCTTTCCGATGAAAAATCTTTTTTGTGTAATTCCAAATGTGAAGCAAGTCTCCGTATCTTATTGGTGAAACTGAATACTTGAAATTCAACAGAACCCCTGTTTTCTTCTTTTTCTTCTTTAACCATAAATCCAAAAATTTTTCTACCTCCTTTCTTTTTCTTGTATTTTTCTGATCAGGAAAAATACAAAATTATGTCAGTTATTTTGAAGTTATTCTAATCTCGTACACACAAAAATTTGCAATTATTCATCTACTACTGGAATTTGGATTTATTTTATCGATGCAAATTGGATTTGGATAGAAGGGTACATTCTTTTATTTTAGATAGAAGAAATGTTTCTTCTATCTAAAATAAAAGAATTTTGCTGATTTATTTATTGCTATATCCAATTTATGGAATTGATACACCATTTAATTGATATCGTTTAGCAAAATGAAACACAGCATATGCATCCATCTTTCGGCTCGAGAATTTCACGGGATAGAGATATGGTATAAGAAATAGGCTATTAAGTAACTCTAAATGAATTGTGGATACATCTGTATCCTTAACATACTGAAACGACTGCCATTATTCGTATCAAACCAATA